CTCTAGTTCGTATTCCAAAATATAGAAACTGATCGTTGATCAAGACCAGAATTTTTGGAGGACTCTTCCGACCAGACAAAAACTCTGTAATTCTCAGCAAAGTTGTTTCTTTTTTTCTCCAAATCCAAAAAAATTCCTCGTACTTTATACACAGGTTGTCGATTCAGCATTGGATAAAGAAAGGCCAGGGTGCCCTTTTTCCAGTAAATTAAATGGTTCAAATCATTTTATCGATATGAGTGTTCTATATCGGCTAAATTGCGACTATTCATTTTGAAACCATTTCCATACTAATATAGTGGTAGAAAGAGTACCAATGTTGCGCCTGGACTTCAAACAGTTTAGCTTTAACCATGTTAAGGGTCCCACATTATTGGTTGATAGAGAATCAAAGTTGATTTCCCAATGAGCCACGAAATGCTATGGTTCGTACATATGATTTCCGAATTGATTCAGACGTAATTCGCGAGATCGTGCACCTTTCTTTCCTAGTTATGAAGAAAAATCAAATAGAGTGCAGCTGATTGGATCCAGCCTATTATTGAAATAAACAACTCGCACACACTCCCTTTCCAAAAAAGATCAATACACCAAGTACTACACTTAGATTTATTGGATTTGTTGCTAAAATATCGGTATTAAATCCGAAACTCCCGGCGGATGGCCAGTGACCCAAGGAAACGAAAGAATCGGTTACAGTTTTCATATGATCTCCTCTTATAGATAGAACTAACAAAATAGAACAGAGCTCCTTTTGTGTTACTTTGCCCTTTTTTATTGATTTTTTTTATTAATTTCAATAATTCAATTGAGAAATGAAATAAGGAAATTTCTATTTCCATTTTCTTATTGGGAACTTGAATTGAAATGAGAAAATACTGAATTTGTTTAGTATTAGGTTCCAGGTCTCGTGTCAATTGCGAAATACCTCGTTTGTTGCAACGCTTTCTAAAAACAAAAATGTTTCCATTGAATTAAGAACGGGAAGGAAGAAAACGAATGGATCTGCTAATTCCTGATCCTCAAATTAGTCCTTCCCACGGAGTGTTGTCTCAACGAATAATTGAAAGTTCTTGTTAGGAGTGAACTCTTGATATAATTCGGAAAAGCAAGTGACAAGACCAAGGTAATAAAATAAGAAAAAAACTTTCGCATTTCTAGGATTAAACAAAAGGATTTGCAAATAGAAGTGCTAATGCCACGACTAGCCCATAAATTGTTAAAGCTTCCATAAAAGCCAGACTAAGCAATAAAGTACCTCGTATTTTACCCTCTGCTTCTGGTTGTCTCGCGATACCTTCTACGGCTTGGCCCGCAGCAGTACCTTGACCAACTCCAGGTCCAATAGAAGCCAGCCCTACGGCCAATCCAGCAGCAATAACGGAAGCGGCAGAAATCAGTGGATTCATGGTAAGCTCCTCGCCTAAAAATAAAGAAATAGTTAATGATACAATCAACCAACGAATTATTATTATTATATTATAATATATTATTTTATATATTATTCCGTCCATTACTAAGATCCATCTAGTCGAAATAACTAAGACCTGTGAATTCGAATTAAAGTAATGAGATTATTGAATTATCAGAACTTCTTCGGTATCTCATTTTTCATTCCTATCCCATGGAGTTTTTATCAATCCATAAGACTCTATTTCTGCCATTTCTTTGTTCCAAACCGCTGTTTCAATTCCGTTATTTCTATTCTTCACTCTTTATGCTCGATTTCGTCTGTTTATTCATTCGTACCAGACGAAACAGAAGGACTAGGAATCCACATCAAAATTCACGGTGTGGCGGGAAAGGAAATAAGATATATGGATCGTTCATATATAACTAGTAAATATCTAATATCACATATACATGCGGTTCTTCCATAACGTAAACCAAATATTTGCATCTTATATTCAATTTATTCAATTCAACCGAATTCTAGAATTTTTCTTTGAAACATACATAAGAGTTGATTTATAGCCATTACATTACATATACTTAGTTCGACCCCCCCTAACCCACTTTTTTTTTTGAAGTTTGTAAATGTAAATTATTCGTTTACTTTTCTTTATTATCATTATTATCCCGCCTGACTACAAATGGACGAATTCATTAGTATGAATCATTACATATCAATACAATATCAAGATTTGATATCTAATTGCATGCAATTAATTTGAATTTTGGCCGATCGTTGAATTGAATGAACTTAAATGAAATGAGAATAGTTGAACTTAAATGAAATGAGAATAGTTCTATATAACATCGTTTTTTTTTAGTTTAATAGCACGTCGGAACCAGATAACATAACAATTCTTATACAAAATAAAAATTACGTGATATTGTGATTGACTGAACAAATCGAAATAGAATATAGAATGTTCATTGGAAGGGGTATGACATAAGTTGCCAAACGGGAATCCTAGGAAAAAGATCTTTTAGATTTTAGATCTCTTTCCTTTTTTTTATAATTCCATAATATCGTAATCCTTTTTACTACTACCCT